GCGGAATACCACAAAGAGAAAGTGTACCAATTAAAAAAGAAGTTCTTGTAATTGGCACATGTCTTGTTAACCCTCCCATAAGAACCATATTCTGACTTTTATCTGGGGAATATCCAACAATAGCTTCCATTGAATGAATAATGGATCCGGATCCCAAAAACAATAATGCTTTTGAATAAGCATGAGTAATCAAATGAAATAAAGCAGCCCGGTAAGAACCCATACCTAGAGCTAACATCATATAGCCCAATTGAGACATTGTAGAATAAGCTAAACTTCTCTTAATATCTTTTTGAGCAAGAGCTAAAGTAGCTCCTAATAGTACTGTTATTATGCCTATAAACGATATTACATTCATTATATAAGGTATAACTATGAAAAGAGGAAGAAGTCGAGCAACTAGAAAAATTCCCGCAGCTACCATGGTAGCTGCATGTATGAGAGCTGAAATAGGAGTAGGCCCTTCCATAGCATCAGGTAACCATACATGAAGAGGAAATTGAGCGGATTTAGCAACTGGGCCAGCAAATAAGAACAAAGTACATAAAATACAAAATAAAAAATGGATCTCATTCTTATTAATTAAGTTATTGAATATTTCAAACAAATCCCCAAACTCGAAACTGCCTGTTATCCAATAAAGACCTAAAATTCCTAATAATAAGCCAAAATCCCCTACACGATTAGTCACAAACGCTTTTTGACAAGCATTTGCAGCAATAGGTCGTGTGAACCAAAAACCTATTAATAGATACGAACACATTCCAACTAATTCCCAAAAAATATAAATTTGTATCAAATTGGAACTAGTAACTAATCCCAACATGGAAGTATTGAAAAAACTCATATAAGCAAAAAATCTCAAATATCCCTGATCATGAGACATATAATTATCACTATAAATAAGAACCAGAATTGCAACAGTAGTGATTAACATTGACATAATAGAAGTAAGTGGATCAATCAAATAACCGAATTCTAAAGAAAAATCATTATTAATAGTCCAAGACCATACATATTGATAAATCAAATTGCTATTTATTTGTTGAATAGACAGCCTCATAGAAAAAATAAGAACTATACTTAAGAGCGAAATACTAGAAAAAGCCCATATGCGTCGAAGATTTTTTGTTGCCGTCGGAAAAAAGAGAAGTCCCACTCCTATTAACAAAGGAACTGGAAGTGGAATAAAGGGTATGATCCATGCATATTGGTATATATGTTCCATAATAGAATATAAAATTTTTAATTAATTTCATTTTTTGGTTTACAATTCACCGGTTCTTGCCTCTTTTGAAAGAAGTCAATAAAAAAATCACGATATTTAATTAATAACAATAACTTAAATAGAATTTTTTAATATTTAAACATATATTAAATTATTGAACATTTTTTATTTGAATATTCAAATCAAGAAGTTATAATTGGTCAAATAATCAATTTGTTAGTGAAAGCGAATACTTATTTAGGTAGTACCTAAATGTAAACTATTGAAGTCTATGAAGTAGGAAGATAAAATAACTAAAAATTCTACTTTCATTTAAGTTATTTATAATACATATATATAGAATAAAAGATACAAATTTAGACTCAAAAAATACTATGAATCATATAAAGATCTAATAAAATGAAGAATGATACAAAAAAATAGGAACTAGTTATTTTAATTAGTTTATTTTTAATTAGTTTATTCAGAATTATTAACTAGTTTTACGCAAAATTTTTTTATTTGATTGTCTTCTATTCCAAACAAAAACATATATAAATATTCTATTTTGTATAATTATAGATTTTTTATAGAAAAGGATATCTATTACTTTACTTTCTATTTTACATAACATAGAATGTTAAATAAAAAAAAAAATGACTAATAAGCAAATAGCAAATTTTTTTAAAATTTATTGGTTTTCAGTTGAAAAAAAAATTCAAGTTTTTCAATTAAGATTAACTAAGAGTTGATTTTTTCAACTCTTCGATGTCATTTATTACGTACATATAAATTAAATGCAACACAGAAAAAATAGACAAAGATATAAGTATAAGTCGAAATTTTGATTCATTATAAAAATTTTATTTTTATTAATCTTAATCAATTTCGTACGAATTTTTTTTTATAAATATTCTATTCCTATAGAATATTTTGTTTATCCTAATCTAATAGGAGAAGTGACTTTAGTAGAAAAATATTTCATATATTTATAATTAGTATAATTAGATTTTGTTTTTCTATTTTGTTAAAAGTTTAATGAAGAGGATATCGTGTAGAAACAAAATTCATAGATAATGAAAATGAATAGGAAACAAAGATTCGTTTGACTAATAGATGTCTTTCACATCCAACTATAACAATGAGTAATCAATTCAATTTTATTTGAAATGGCAGTTCCAAAAAAACGTACCTCTTTTTCTAAAACGCGTATTCGTAAAAATAATTGGAAAAAAAAAGGATATTGGGCAGCGTTAAAAGCTCTTTCATTAGGAAAATCTCTTTCTACCGGGAATTCTAAAAGTTTTTTTGTACGAAAAATAAGTAATTAACCCTTGGAATAATAGAAATCGGCCTAACTCACAAAAATGGTATAACAAATTAAAAATGAATTTATTTTGAATCTAAAATCTAGAAAATAAAAAATTTCAATTGAAATATGGAACTAATGCTTTGCATTCATTAAATTAATTTTAATTGGAACTTTATTTTTATTTTATTATTATGTACAATAAAAACTATTCTGTTATGTTGACCATAAAAAAAGTTCTTTTTTGTTTGAATTTGAAAATATATATAGAGAGAGAGGATTTCATCACCTTTCTTTTTTAGTATATTTTGTCATTTCTAAGATGGGTATTTTTTTCCCATCCATCTATTTGTTTTGTCACAAAAAAATATGCAAAAGTTGTAGTATCTATAAATAGATACTACAACTTTTGCATATCTATAAATTTTATATCTGTAAAAAGGCAAATAGAAAATATTTAGTTTAAACCTTTAACTCTCGCAATCATTATTTCTCGGAATTGCTGTATATTCGCCCGTTTCAAATCCATGCAAAAGGCCCTTTCTTTTTCGATTTAGTATTCTATAATATTAATATTTAATTAAATATTATATGCGAAGAATTTTCTTTTTTGTTTTGGAAATACATTTCAATAGAGATCCCAATTTTTTTTATATTACATATGCGGTTCAATTATTAATGGTTTGTTGAAACTTAAGATAACTTATAGACACAATAAAAATCCTACCGATTGGATATAAAACTATTCATTTACATAAAAAAAGCCCTTCGATGCGGTGTTGAAATTGTGATTCAAAAAATATTCTTTTTTTTTGTTCTATATTGACAACATCAATGTATTTTTTTGTTATTTTTGAAATAAGCCAAAAAATTTTATTTATTTAATACTAAAAATGAACTAAAAATGAGAAAGAACTTTATTGAGGTCTATCTCGAGATGAGATAGAGAATGTTCTAGTTACAAGCATTACATTTCAAGAAAACAAAAACTACACAAAAATCCATTGAAAAATGAAAGTGATACCATAAAATTAACTTGAAATAAGTAGTATATAATAATATTATGAGTATGAAAACGAAATGTTTCAATTTTGATTTGTGAATGCTTTTTTATTCATCAATTTGACTATTTACTAAAATAAAAAATAAATATTACATTGAATTAACCCCTTCAATCTCGACAATTAACTAAAAACAGGCTATTATTATTTTAAACAAGCCGCTATGGTGAAATTGGTAGACACGCTGCTCTTAGGAAGCAGTGCAAGAGCATCTCGGTTCGAGTCCGAGTGGCGGCACGGCATCTTACAAATTCTCAAAAGAATTCAATAGTCCTATAATTAAATTAAATTAATTTCTGATTTCCATTTCATAATTTGTAATTGAGGGATTTCTTTTTTTATATATTAATTTTTTATGATCTTTTCTACTTTAGAGCATATTTTAACTCATATTTCCTTTTCAACAGTTTCCGTTGTAATTACACTCCATTTGATAACTTTATTAGTCAATGAACTAGTAGGACTATATAATTCATTCGAAAAAGGAATGATAATTACTTTTTTCTGTATAACAGGATTATTAATTACTCGTTGGATTTATTGGAAGCATTTCCCATTAAGTGATCTATATGAATCATTAATCTTTCTCTCCTGGAGTTTCTACATTATTCATATGATTCCATATTTTAAAAAACAGAAAAATAATTTAAGTGCAATAACCGCGCCGAGTGCTATTTTTACCCAAGGATTTGTTACTTCAGGCCTTTTAAGTGAAATGCATCAATCCACAATATTAGTACCTGCTCTCCAATCCCAGTGGTTAATGATGCATGTAAGTATGATGGTATTGAGTTATGCAGCTCTTTTATGCGGATCATTATTATCAGTAGCACTTTTAATCATTACATTTCAAAAAGGTCTAATAAGAATTTTTGATAAAAGAAAACTTTTATTAACTGAACCTTTTTTCTTCGGTGAGATTCAATACATAAATGAAAAAGGCAATATTTTACAAAGCGTTTCCCCCCTTTCTGTTAGAAATTATTATAGGTCCCAGTTGATTGAACAGCTGGATCATTGGAGTTATCGTGTTATTAGTCTAGGATTTATCTTTTTAACCATAGGTATTCTTTCGGGAGCAGTATGGGCCAATGAGGCGTGGGGATCATATTGGAATTGGGACCCAAAGGAAACTTGGGCATTTATTACTTGGACCATATTTGCAATTTATTTACATATTCGAACAAATAAAAATTTGCAGGGTGCAAATTCTGCAATTGTGGCTTTTATGGGCTTTCTTATAATTTGGATATGCTATTTTGGGGTCAATCTATTAGGAATAGGTCTACATAGTTATGGTTCATTTACATTAACGCTTAATTAAATTGAAGAAAGGGGAATAAAAATATCGGACATAGCATAAAGGCATAAGCAAGTTTCTTATAAACAGGCAAGAACCATTTAAATCAAGTAGTATAGTGAT